TAATCCAATATACAAATCAATTGGTTCCTTTAGGCTAGCTATATGTTGTGTATTATCAATTATTTCCACAGAAGTCGGTAAGATGATGTCTTGAGCAGTTACTTCTCGAGGACCTTTGACACAAATGGACGCGTTGTGAGTTCCATATAAATTGCTTCTTAATACAATTTCTTTCAAATTCATTAAAATTTCATGTACTGATTCTTGAATACCTACTATAGTCGAAAATTCGTGTGGTATTTTCTCAAATTTTGCACGTGTGATACATGTTCCTTCTGTTTCTCCAAGCAAAGCCCTTCGCATTGCAATGCCTATTGTATCGGCTTGACCTTTCAAAAGCGGAGCTAGAATAAAGCGACCATAATAAAGACGCTTACTGTCCGTTCTTGATTCAACACACTTCCACTGTAGTGTCCGAGTAGATATTGTTACTTTCTCTCGAACCATAATAATATTATGTTTTACTCAAATCATTGATTTATTTATTTCTCTTGAAATTTCTTCAATATTTCTTTTTATATACGTCTTTTTGTTTATATACGTCTTTTTGTTTATATACGTCTTTTTGTAGGGGGCCTGCAGCCATTATGTGGGATAGGGGTTACGTCCCGGACAAAATTTAAAAGTATACCACTTCTACGAATAACTCTTAATGCCGCATCTCTTCCGCGACCCGGCCCTTTTATCCTGACGTCTGCTCGTTGCATACCTTGATCCACTACTGTACGAATAGCATCTCTTGCTGCGGTTTGAGCGGCAAAAGATGTCCCCTTTCTTCGGCTTCTGAATCCACAAGTGCCCGCCGAGGACCAAGAGATCACCTGACCCCGTATATCTGTAACAGTCACAATAGTATTGTTGAAACTTGCTTGAACATGAATAACTCCTTTTGGTATTTTACGTGCATTCTTACGCGAAACAATGCGTCTATTCTTGCGTAAACCTATTTTTAGTAAAGGTCTTGCCATATTTTTCATAAATAGAAGTAAGAGGTATATGGATATATCCATTTTAGGTCAAAAAGATCTTTTTTTATTTGTACATCAAATTCTTTATAGCACCCTTGTTTAGAAGTTTATAAAGATTATCCTTGTCTCTGTTTGTGCTTTGGGTTGGAGCAAATTACTATAATTCGACCCCGTCTACGTATCAGTCGACATTTTTCACAAATTTTACGAACTGAAGCCCTTTTTTTCATATTTTTCATTCCTTTATTTTAAATATACATATTTTTTTGAAGAAAATTTCTTTTTTTTGCCAAAATCTTGAATTGTATTCCTATCCGGAATGTTGAAGTTGAAAAACTATCTAATCATTCCAATCTTTGTTGAGAAATGTTGAGGAATCTATAAATTGGGCGTCTTCAGTCAAATTGAAATTAGAATTACTTAGCTTTGTTTTACTCTATATTCTAGTACATATAAAACAAAATTATGATTATGGCCGATCGTTTTCGAAACATAACCTACCTAACTCCAGATCTTCATGATCAAAATGAATCTCGAATATCCAATTGGAAAGTCGTTCGGTAATTCAATCTTCCGAAATCTATTTTCGTTTTGAATTCGGCCTAAAACTTTCTTGAAGTATTAAGGAATGTAGGAGGAATAGAATAATATTAGAAACCTGTTCTTTGCTTTCGTTTTTTTTTTTTCAAATCAAATAAAATAGGAAGTCAGATACAATTCGGATATCGGAAAGCTTACCAGATAGAACACAAGATTTCTCCACCGATTTTTTCTAGTCGAGCTTCTCGGTCTGTCATTATACCCCGAGAAGTAGAAAGAATTACAATTCCCATTCCGCCTAAAATTTTAGGAATTTTTTGATAGTTAGAATAGATTCGTAAACCTGGTCGACTGATGCGTTTTAGATTTAGACTAGTTCTATAGGGTACTTTCCTATTCCTTCTATGTCGTAGGGTTAAAACCAAACAATTTTTATTGCCTTCCCGGTGTTTCCTCACATTTTCAATAAAATCCTCTCGTAAAAGTATTTTAATAATGTTTTCGGTCATCTTATTAGATGCTATTTGAACAGTTTCTTTTTTAGCCATGTCAGCATTTTGTATAGAAGTTATTATATCGGCGATAGTGTCCATACTCATGATAAAAAAATGCTTCTTGTTCCCTAATTTTGATATAATCAACATACTTTTTTGTTTGTTATGAATTCACTTTATTTCGTTATTTTTATATTCTGTTAACTATTAATAGTTCAATTTAATTAACTAATATTGAATTAATCATTAATATTTAACAACTAGAAATTAAATAAAAGGGATATGCGTGAAAAAAAATTTACTATATTTATTACTATTAATTACTACTTTGAATTCAAAATTTAAATTAATTAATCAAATTTATTAATTTAAATACTATAACTATATCATGATCTCCGCTGCTATCTTAGAATCTTTGATCTTTTATAACACTTCAGGTGCTAATGAAACTATTTTAGTGAAATTTAACTGTCTCAATTCCCCAGCAATTGCACCAAAAATTCTAGTTCCTTTTGGATTTCCTTTTTGATCAATAATAACTGCAGCATTATCATCATATCGTATTATTATACCGTTGTCGCGTTTGAGTTCTTTACAAGTACGTACAATTAGAGCTCGGATCACTTCTGATCTTTCTAGTGAAGAATTTGGACCTACTTCCTTGATCACAGCAACAATAATGTCACCGATATTAGCATATCGTCGATTACTAGTCCCTATGATTCGAATGCACATTAATTTTCGGGCTCCGCTGTTATCGGCTACATTCAAAAGGGTCTGAGATTGGATCATAGAATTTTTTGATCTCTTTTTTTTATTTAATGCAAATGGAAAAAAGTAAGTAATATTTTTTGTTCAAAAAAAAAAAGAAACTTGCGATTTGTTTTTAATTTCAAAGGCCTTTTTCCTTTGCTTCTATATTACTTAGATTACTAGATCGAAATAATGAATTGGGTCCGGATAGGCATTTTTGATGCTGCTATTTCAATAGCTTTTCTGGCTATATTTTCTCTTACTCCTCCCATTTCATAAAGTATTCTGCCTGGTTTAACAACAGCTACCCAATACTCGGGAGATCCTTTACCAGAACCCATGCGTGTTTCTGTAGGCCTTACGGTAACTGGTTTGTCTGGAAATATGCGTACCCATATTTTTCCACCACGGCGGGCATTTCGTGTCATTGCCCGGCGTCCCGCCTCTATTTGTCTAGATGTAATCCAAGCAGGTTCAAGTGCCTGAAGAGCATATTTCCCGAAACAAATATGATTACCTCGATAGGATATTCCTTTCATTCTTCCTCTATGTTGTTTACGGAATCTGGTTTTTTTGGGGTTATAATTGATGGTTCTTTCTGAATTCCGTCTTTACTACAGAACTGGACATGAGAGTTTCTTCTCATCCAGCTCCTCGCGAATGAAATGATTCAATAAAAAGATACGTCGTTAATAAATAATAAACCCAATTTTTGGATTTTTTCAAATTTCCCCAACTCTAATTTTTTTATTTATTTTATTTATTAGAAATTTTTATATTTTATTTTCTTCTATCATAGACTTGTATATATAGAATATACTTCTCTATATATAAATAGATAATATCTATAAAAATCTATATTCTAATTATCTCTAAAATCTATATCTATAGAGATAATTAGAATATAGATATAGAGAGATTTTTTTTTTCTATATTAGATAATGTCGTCTTTCTTATTCTTATAAGGTTATATTAGAATTCGAACTTATTTCTATTAATTTTTTTTATGTTATGATACTTATTAAAATATGATTCTAATTTTCCGAGCTAGTTGGTAGCTGTTTCCAATTTCGAATACAAAGACAATAACATAAAAACCTTCGCGGGCGAATATTGACTCTTTCAATATTTTCTTCTGGTTTGTAGGATTTCTAGGTTAATTTATGACCTCTCAGAATAAATTATTTCCTGGTTCCTTTCGCCATCCTGCCCAATAAATCATTAAGATTCATTTTCAATAGAATCGTATGTATTCATAGGTTCCGTCGTTCCCATCGCTTTGTGATTCATGCTTAGGTCTTAATTCTACCAAGGAGCTTTTACTTATATTTGTTCTCGAGTCAATTTTCTTAGTCTTTATTGGCTTGAGGCTCTTGATTTTTTTGTTCTATAAATTATAGATCAAGTAGTATTGATGCTTTATTACATTAGTTTTTATGAGACGATTTAGAGTCATAGACCTTACACACATATTGGAATCCTATACCTATATCAGTGATACTTTTTTTCTCTCTTTCTTTCTCCCTTCCTTTCATTTGTCTGTATAATTTTCTATTTTTTTTGTTTTACAGCCATAATCATATTGATTTTTTTAGGCAAAAAAAATTTAATTGCTAAAACGAGATAATCAATATATCATATCTTGACTACCTCTTTTCATCCAGATAATGTGAAGCGATGAGTTGGTTAGTAATTCTGTACTTCTTAGTTCATAGTTTGGGTCAGTCAGTTTTTTTAATGCTGATCCTAAAAACCAACGAGTCACACACTAAGCATAGCAAATATATTAAACTTATGAATTGAATTTTTATTTAACCCTATAGAATTCTAATTGTTTGGCTCTTTTTTTTTTTTTGATAAAAAAAAACTTTATGCATGTTTTATTTTATCAATGTCTAGAAAAGTATAGAACGTTAAGACAAGTCAAGTAGGAATCTATTATTCCTTGTCTACAAATATCCAAATTTTTATACCTATTGCCCCTTGAATAGTTCTAACTGTATAGGAACAATAATCTATTTTAGCTTGAACGGTTTGTAGGGGAACTCTACCCTCTCTAATCCATTCGATACGTTTCATAGTTTTTCCGGCAACACGCCCTCTTATTTGTATTTGAATTCCTTGCGTATCCGCCTGTTTGGCTAATTCAATAGCCTTTTTCATGGATTTGCCAAACGAAACTCTATTCTTTAATTGTCCGGCTATAAATTCTGCAAGAATATTAGGATGCCCATAAGGCTTTGCA